GTTAATGTAGCTTAACAATAAAGCAAAGCACTGAAAATGCTTAGATGAGTTTATGAACTCCATGAACATAAAGGTTTGGTCCTAGCCTTTCCATTAATTGTTAGCAAAACTACACATGCAAGTATCCGCCCGCCAGTGAGAATGCCCTTTAAACCATATGCAGGTATAAATGGAGCAGGTATCAAGCACACTACAATGTAGCTCATAACACCTTGCTCAGCCACACCCCCACGGGAAACAGCAGTGATAAAAATTAAGCCATGAACGAAAGTTTGACTAAGTTATGCTATACAGGGCTGGTAAATTTCGTGCCAGCCACCGCGGTCATACGATTAGCCCTAATTAATGGAACAACGGCGTAAAACGTGTTTAAGAGCACATAAATGATAAAGTTAAACTGTAACTAAGCTGTAAAAAGCCCTAGTTACTGTAAAACCCCCTACGAAAGTAACTTTAATCTATCTGAAGACACGACAGCTAAGGCCCAAACTGGGATTAGATACCCCACTATGCTTAGCCCTAAACTAAAAAAATCTAATATAACAAGATTTTTCGCCAGAGTACTACTGGCCACAGCCTAAAACTCAAAGGACTTGGCGGTGCTTTACATCCCTCTAGAGGAGCCTGTTCTATAATCGATACACCCCGATAAACCTCACCAACTCTTGCCAACCCAGCCTATATACCGCCATCTTCAGCAAACCCTAAAAAGGAACTAAAGTAAGCCCAATAATAATACATAAAAACGTTAGGTCAAGGTGTAGCCCATGAGTTGGAAAGAAATGGGCTACATTTCCTAAAATAGGCTACATTTACTTTACACGAAAGTCATTGTGAAAACCAGTGACCAAAGGTGGATTTAGCAGTAAATTAAGAATAGAGCGCTTAATTGAATAAGGCCATGAAGCACGCACACACCGCCCGTCACCCTCCTCAAACATCCTAACGGTAACCCTATCTTTTATAAACATACCCATTTGCTAGAGGAGATAAGTCGTAACATGGTAAGCGTACTGGAAAGTGCGCTTGGACAATTCAAAGTGTAGCTTAAACCTAAAGCATCTAGCTTACACCTAGAAGATTTCACATAAAATGACCACTTTGAGCTGAACTTAGCCCAACATAATTACAATTAAACATTCAACATAAACTAAAACAAAACATTTATCATCCATAAAAGTATAGGAGATAGAAATTCTAACTTGGCGCTATAGAGATAGTACCGTAAGGGAATAATGAAAGAATTATCCAAAGCAACAAACAGCAAAGATTACCCCTTGTACCTTTTGCATAATGATTTAACCAGAAACAGTCTAGCAAAGAGAACTTAAGTTAGCTACCCCGAAACCAGACGAGCTATCCATGAGCAGCCCTACAGAGCAAACTCATCTATGTGGCAAAATAGTGAAAAGACTTATGGATAGAGGTGATAAGCCTATCGAGCCTGGTGATAGCTGGTTATCCAGAAAAGAACTTTAGTTCAAACTTAAACTTACCTAAAACCCACTACAATTCCACTGTAAGTTTAAGTAATAGTCTAAAAGGGGACAGCCTTTTAGACACAGGCCACAACCTTAACTAGTGAGTAAATAATAAAACATACCATAGTGGGCCTAAAAGCAGCCACCAATAAAGAAAGCGTTCAAGCTCAACAATACCATATTATCTTAATACCCAAAATAACTATTAACTCCTAGCATAAAACTGGATCACTCTATATCTATATAGAAGAAATAATGTTAATATGAGTAACAAGAAATAACTTTCTCCTACGCACAAGTGTATATCAGAACGGATACCCACTGATAGTTAACACAACTAAAGAAAATCTAATAACAAGCTCTTTACACACCAAATGTTAACCCAACACAGGAGTGCTTACAAGGAAAGATTAAAAAGAGCAAAAGGAACTCGGCAAACATAAACCCCGCCTGTTTACCAAAAACATCACCTCCAGCATGCATAGTATTGGAGGCACTGCCTGCCCAGTGACTTAAACGTTCAACGGCCGCGGTATCCTGACCGTGCAAAGGTAGCATAATCACTTGTTCTCTAAATAAGGACTTGTATGAATGGCCACACGAGGGTTTTACTGTCTCTTGCTCTCAATCAGTGAAATTGACCCCCCCGTGAAGAGGCGGGGATACCCCAATAAGACGAGAAGACCCTATGGAGCTTTAATTAATTAATCCAAATCCACTTGTCTAAAACCAAAAGGAATAACAACTAACTTTAAGATGGGTTAATAATTTAGGTTGGGGTGACCTCGGAGCATAACAAAACCTCCGAGTGATTCAAATCTAGACTTACTAGTCAAAACCAAATCACATATTGATCCAATACATTTGATCAACGAAACAAGTTACCCTAGGGATAACAGCGCAATCCTATTTAAGAGTCCCTATCGACAATAGGGTTTACGACCTCGATGTTGGATCAGGACATCCCAATGGTGCAGCCGCTATTAATGGTTCGTTTGTTCAACGATTAAAGTCCTACGTGATCTGAGTTCAGACCGGAGCAATCCAGGTCGGTTTCTATCTATTTTATGTCTCTCCCAGTACGAAAGGACAAGAGAGACGAGGCCTACCTAACCATAGGCGCCTTCAAGCAACAAACAGATGATATAATCTTAATCTGATCTATCATAATTATCGACCCCCTAGACCCAGGGTTCAGTTAAAGTGGCAGAGACCGGTAATTGCGTAAAACTTAAGCCTTTATTTACCAGAGGTTCAATTCCTCTCTTTAACATAATGTTCTTAATTAACCTCCTCTCAATAATTATTCCCATTCTTCTAGCTGTAGCCTTCCTAACCCTAATCGAACGAAAAATTCTAGGCTACATGCAACTACGTAAAGGGCCTAACGTTGTAGGCCCATACGGTCTACTACAACCAATAGCCGACGCAGTAAAACTATTCACTAAAGAACCCATACGCCCTCTAACCTCATCAACCATTATGTTCATTACTGCCCCCATTCTAGCACTCGCCCTAGCCCTAACCATATGAATACCTCTACCAATACCCTATCCACTAATCAACATAAACCTAAGCATCCTTTTCATGCTGGCAATATCAAGCCTAGCAGTATATGCCATTCTATGATCTGGCTGGGCCTCCAACTCAAAATATGCCCTAATTGGAGCTCTACGAGCTGTAGCTCAAACAATCTCATATGAGGTAACACTAGCAATTATCCTGCTCTCTGTATTACTCATAAGTGGCTCATACTCCCTATACTCCCTAATTATCACCCAAGAACACACATGACTCATTTTTTCCTCCTGACCCCTCATAATAATATGATTCATCTCAACCCTAGCAGAAACCAACCGAGCTCCATTCGATCTAACTGAAGGAGAGTCAGAATTGGTCTCTGGATTTAACGTTGAATATGCCGGAGGACCCTTCGCCCTATTCTTCCTAGCAGAGTATGCCAATATTATTATAATAAATGCTCTAACAACTATTCTATTCCTAGGAACATACAACAACCCCTACCTGCCTATACTGTACTCCATCAACTTTACAACTAAAGCCCTATTACTCACTATGTCATTTCTATGAATCCGTGCATCCTACCCTCGATTCCGCTACGACCAACTAATACACCTACTATGAAAAAATTTCCTGCCCCTAACCCTAGCCCTATGCATATGATACATCACAATACCAATTACCACAGCAAGTATTCCCCCCCAAACATAAGAAATATGTCTGATAAAAGAGTTACTTTGATAGAGTAAATCATAGAGGTTCAATTCCTCTTATTTCTAGAATTATAGGAATTGAACCTAATCTTAAGAATCCAAAAATCTTCGTGCTACCACAATACACCAAATCCTAGTAAGGTCAGCTAATTAAGCTATCGGGCCCATACCCCGAAAATGTTGGTTCATATCCTTCCCATACTAATAAACCCCCTAGTCTCCTCCATAATTATATCAACTATTCTCCTGGGAACAATTATCGTAATAACTAGCTCACACTGACTAACTGTATGAATCGGATTCGAAATAAACATACTGGCAATCATCCCAATACTTATAAAAACGCATCATCCCCGCTCCACAGAAGCAGCTACCAAATATTTCCTAACACAAGCCACCGCATCAATACTCCTTATATTATCAGTTACTATCAACCTACTTCACTCAGGACAATGAAATATCACAAACATGACCAACCCCTTAGCACTAATTATCCTTACCCTAGCCCTCACCATAAAACTTGGACTATCACCATTTCACTTCTGAGTACCAGAAGTCACACAAGGCATCCCTCTAACATCAGGCTTACTACTATTAACCTGACAAAAACTAGCCCCACTATCAATCCTACTTAACATTTCTCCCAACATCAACTCCAACCTGCTCCTTACCCTATCCATCCTCTCTATTATAGTGGGAGGATGGGGAGGCCTAAACCAAACACAACTACGCAAAATCATAGCCTATTCATCCATTGCCCATATAGGATGAATAACTGCAATCCTAACATACAACCCAACTATAACCACCCTAAATCTAACAATCTACATTACAATAACAATAACCACATTTATACTCCTTATTTCCACCTCAACAACCACAACACTCTCCCTCTCACATACATGAAACAAAACACCACTAATCACTGCAATTATCTTAACAACCATATTATCACTAGGAGGACTCCCACCCCTAACAGGTTTTATACCTAAATGAATAATTATTCAAGAATTAGTGAAAAACAATAACATCCTACTCCCAACTCTAATAGCCATCACAGCACTACTAAACTTATATTTCTACATACGCCTAACCTACACAACATCACTCACAATATTCCCAACGACAAACAATACCAAAATTAAATGACATTTTGAGAGCACAAAACTAACAATATACCTATCCCCCCTAACTATTATCTCAACAATAACCCTGCCCCTTACACCCCTTATAATAATTCTACACTAGAAGATTAGGTTAACCCAGACCAAGAGCCTTCAAAGCTCTAAGTAAATAGCAACTATTTATCTTCTGACCTAACTCCCCTTTACCTAAGGACTGCAAGAATTTATCCTACATCTACTGAATGCAAATCAGACACTTTGATTAAGCTAAGCCCTTCTAGATTGATGGGACTTAAACCCATGAAACTTTAGTTAACAGCTAAACACCCTAAGCAACTGGCTTCAATCTACTTCTCCCGCCGTCTCTCAAAAAAAGGCGGGAGAAGCCCCGGCAGGATTGAAGCTGCTACTTTGAACTTGCAATTCAATGTGTATTACACCACAGAGCTTGGTAACAAGAAGACTCAACTTCTGTCTTTAGATTTACAGTCTAATGCTTACTCAGCCATATTACCTATGTTCATCACTCGTTGACTATTCTCAACTAACCATAAAGACATTGGCACTCTCTACTTATTATTTGGGGCCTGAGCTGGAATGGTAGGCACAGCACTCAGCCTTCTTATTCGTGCCGAATTAGGCCAACCTGGGGCCTTACTAGGAGATGATCAGATCTATAATGTAGTAGTAACAGCCCATGCTTTCGTAATAATCTTCTTTATAGTCATACCTATTATAATTGGGGGCTTTGGCAACTGACTAGTACCCCTTATGATCGGGGCTCCAGACATGGCTTTCCCCCGAATAAATAATATAAGCTTCTGACTCCTACCTCCATCTTTCCTACTACTTCTAGCCTCCTCTATAGTTGAAGCCGGAGCAGGTACCGGGTGAACGGTTTATCCTCCTCTAGCAGGTAATCTAGCCCACGCCGGAGCCTCTGTTGACTTAGCAATCTTCTCTCTTCACTTAGCTGGAGTCTCCTCTATCTTAGGAGCCATTAATTTTATTACCACTATCATCAATATAAAACCTCCCGCCCTCTCTCAGTACCAAACACCCCTATTTGTCTGATCCGTACTAATTACAGCTGTTTTACTTCTCCTATCTCTTCCTGTCTTAGCAGCTGGTATTACAATACTACTAACAGATCGAAACATTAATACCACATTCTTTGACCCCGCCGGAGGAGGAGATCCTATCCTATATCAACATCTATTCTGATTTTTTGGCCACCCTGAAGTTTATATTCTTATCCTGCCCGGATTCGGAATTATTTCCCACATTGTAACTTATTACTCAGGTAAAAAAGAACCCTTTGGCTATATAGGCATAGTATGAGCTATAATATCTATCGGTTTCCTAGGCTTCATTGTATGAGCTCATCATATATTTACAGTAGGAATGGACGTTGATACTCGAGCATATTTTACATCCGCTACTATAATTATTGCTATTCCTACTGGAGTAAAAGTATTCAGCTGACTAGCTACCCTACATGGGGGTAATATCAAATGAACTCCCGCAATACTATGAGCCCTAGGCTTTATCTTTCTATTTACTGTAGGAGGGTTAACAGGCATTGTTTTAGCCAATTCATCACTAGATATTGTTCTACATGATACTTATTATGTAGTAGCTCATTTCCACTATGTTTTATCTATGGGAGCAGTATTTGCCATCATAGGTGGATTCGTACATTGATTCCCACTATTCACAGGTTATACCCTAAGTGTAACTTGAGCAAAAATTCATTTCCTAGTTATATTTGTAGGTGTAAATATAACCTTTTTCCCCCAACACTTCCTCGGACTATCTGGCATGCCCCGACGCTACTCTGACTACCCCGATGCCTATACAACCTGAAATACAGTGTCTTCTATGGGCTCATTTATCTCTCTAACAGCAGTAATATTAATAGTATTCATAGTATGAGAAGCTTTTGCCGCTAAACGAGAAGTCCAACTAGTAGAGCTAACTACTACTAATCTGGAATGGCTGAACGGATGTCCACCACCTTACCATACATTTGAAGAACCTACATATGTTAACTCAAAATAATAAGAAAGGAAGGAATCGAACCCCCTAAGATTGGTTTCAAGCCAACACCATAACCATTATGACTTTCTCCATAAATGAGATATTAGTAAAACTTACATAACTTTGTCAAAGTTAAGTTATAGGTGAAACTCCTATATATCTCCATGGCTTATCCATTTCAATTAGGATTCCAAGATGCAACTTCACCCATCATAGAAGAACTCTTACATTTCCATGACCATACCCTAATAATTGTCTTCCTAATCAGCTCTTTAGTATTATATGTCATCTCGGCTATATTAACAACAAACCTAACACATACAAGCACAATAGATGCTCAAGAAGTAGAAACTATTTGAACGATCCTCCCAGCGATTATTCTAATTATAATTGCCCTGCCCTCCCTACGAATTCTATATATGATAGATGAGATCAACAATCCTTCCATAACAGTTAAAACTATAGGCCATCAGTGATATTGAAGCTATGAATATACAGACTATGCAGACTTGTTCTTTGACTCCTACATAGTACCCACACCAGACTTAAAGCCAGGAGAACTCCGTCTACTAGAAGTAGATAATCGAGTTGTACTTCCCGTAGAAATAACTATCCGAATGCTAATCTCCTCCGAAGATGTACTCCATTCATGAGCTATCCCCTCTCTAGGCCTAAAAACAGATGCTATCCCGGGCCGACTCAATCAGACAACTCTCTTATCCATCCGACCAGGTCTCTTTTATGGCCAGTGCTCTGAAATCTGTGGTTCAAACCATAGCTTTATACCAATTGTACTTGAAATCGTACCTCTAGAACACTTCGAAAAGTGATCAGCATCTATATTATAGTCTCATTAAGAAGCTAGTTAGCATTAACCTTTTAAGTTAAAGAATGGGAAACCAAATTCCCCTTAATGATATGCCACAACTAGATACCTCAACATGATTCGTCACAATTCTATCTACAATTCTAACCCTATTTATCATCATTCAACTAAAAATCTCTAGTCACTACTATTACTCAACCCCCGAACCAAAAACAACTAAAATAATTGAGTCCTTGACCCCTTGAGAACTAAAATGAACGAAAATCTGTTCGCCTCTTTCATTACCCCAACGATAATAGGTATCCCTATTGTCATCTTAATCATCATATTCCCCACTATTTTATTCCCCTCAACTAACCGATTAACTAACAACCGACTAGTGGCTATCCAACAATGATTTATTCGTCTTGTATCCAAACAGATACTCTCCATCCATAATCGCAAAGGTCAAACCTGAGCCCTTATATTAACATCATTAATCCTATTTATTGGCTCCACAAATCTATTAGGTCTACTACCTCACTCCTTCACTCCCACAACTCAACTATCAATAAACCTTGGTATGGCTATTCCCCTATGAGCTGGGACAGTTATCTTGGGTTTCCGACACAAAATCAAAACCTCTTTAGCACATTTCCTGCCACAAGGTACCCCACTTACTCTAATTCCTATACTAGTAATCATCGAAACTATCAGCCTATTTATTCAACCCATAGCACTAGCTGTACGATTAACAGCCAATATTACTGCAGGTCACCTATTAATTCACCTAATCGGAGGAGCAACTCTAGCCCTAATAAATATTAGTATAACCACTGCTTTCATTACATTTATTATTCTAGTACTACTAACAATCCTAGAATTCGCCGTAGCACTAATTCAAGCCTATGTATTCACACTACTGGTAAGCCTATATCTACATGATAATGCCTAATGACCCACCAAACACACTCATACCATATAGTCAATCCAAGCCCCTGGCCTCTTACAGGAGCCCTATCAGCTCTACTACTTACGTCAGGACTAATTATGTGATTCCATTATAACTCAACAACACTACTACTCTTAGGCTTACTCACCAACACCCTAACTATATACCAATGATGACGAGATATTATTCGAGAAGGCACCTTTCAAGGACACCACACACCAACCGTCCAAAAAGGACTTCGCTATGGCATAATCCTATTTATTATCTCAGAGGTATTCTTCTTCTCTGGATTCTTCTGAGCATTCTACCACTCTAGTCTGGCCCCCACGCCTGAGTTAGGAGGATATTGGCCCCCAGCAGGAATTATTCCACTCAACCCCTTAGATGTTCCACTCCTAAATACATCCGTCCTACTAGCCTCAGGAGTATCAATTACCTGGGCTCACCATAGCCTAATAGAAGGGAACCGCAAGCATATACTTCAATCCCTATTTATCACCATTTGTCTAGGATTATACTTTACATTACTACAAGCATCAGAATACTATGAGACATCTTTTACAATCTCAGATGGAATCTATGGCTCTACATTCTTCATGGCTACAGGATTTCATGGTCTACATGTTATTATTGGCTCTACTTTTCTTATCGTATGTCTCTTACGCCAGTTAAAATTTCACTTTACATCAAGCCACCACTTCGGATTTGAAGCCGCTGCCTGATACTGACACTTTGTAGATGTAGTATGACTATTCCTCTATGTATCCATCTATTGATGAGGCTCCTGTTCTTTTAGTATTAACTAGTACAGCTGACTTCCAATCAGCTAGTTCCGATATGGTCCGGAAAAGAACAATTAATATAATTATTACACTACTTACTAATACTTTATTAGCAACTCTTCTAATTATTATCGCACTCTGATTACCTCAAATAAACTCATATGCAGAAAAAGCAAGCCCTTACGAATGCGGCTTTGACCCCCTGGGATCGGCTCGCCTTCCCTTCTCCATAAAATTCTTTTTAGTAGCTATCACATTCCTACTTTTCGACCTAGAAATTGCACTACTTCTTCCCCTACCATGAGCCTCCCAAACAGATAACCTAAAAACTATGCTCCTTATAGCCTTAGCACTAATTCTGCTACTAGCTGCTAGCCTAGCTTATGAATGGTCCCAAAAGGGCCTAGAATGATCTGAATAATGATAATTAGTTTAAGCAAAACAAGTGATTTCGACTCACTAGATTATGATAATAATCATAATTATCTAATGACATTAACATACATAAACATATTCCTAGCATTCACAATCTCCCTAATAGGCCTACTAATATATCGATCTCACATAATGTCCTCACTATTATGCCTGGAGGGCATAATACTGTCTCTATTCGTATTAACAACAATTACAGTCCTCACTATAAACTTAACCCTAGTAAATATGCTACCTATTATTCTCCTAGTATTCGCAGCATGTGAAGCAGCTTTAGGACTATCTCTCTTAGTAATAGTATCAAACACCTATGGGATAGACTATGTACAGAACTTAAACCTTCTACAATGTTAAAAATTATTGTCCCAACTATCATATTAATTCCACTCACATGGTTATCCAAACCCAATATAATCTGAATCAATACTACAACTTACAGCCTGCTAATCAGCCTTATTTCACTACCACTTATAAATCAAACTACCGACAACAGTCTAAACATATCTACCCTATTCTTTTCTGATTCACTATCCACTCCCCTACTTATATTAACAATATGACTTCTACCCTTAATAATCATAGCTAGTCAGTTTCACCTAGCCAACGAACCCCTCACCCGAAAAAAACTATACATCACTATACTAATTCTACTCCAAATTTTCCTAATTATAACCTTTACTGCTACAGAACTAATTCTATTCTATATCCTATTTGAAGCTACCCTAATTCCCACTCTAATTATTATTACACGATGAGGCAATCAAACAGAACGACTAAACGCTGGAATTTACTTCTTATTTTATACCTTAGTTGGCTCCCTACCTCTTCTTGTTGCACTAACTTATATTCAGGCCTCCATAGGCTCTCTAAATTTCCTACTAATACAACACTGAACTAAACCAATATTAACTTCTTGAAGCAACACACTCTTATGGTTAGCCTGTATAATAGCCTTTATAGTTAAAATGCCCCTGTACGGCCTACACCTCTGACTACCCAAAGCCCATGTTGAGGCCCCCATCGCAGGTTCAATGGTCCTAGCAGCAGTCCTACTTAAACTAGGAGGATACGGCATAATACGCATTACCATTTTACTCAACCCACTGACTGAATCTACCTCCTACCCATTTATACTACTCTCTTTATGAGGAATAATTATAACTAGCTCCATCTGCTTACGCCAAACAGATCTGAAATCTCTCATCGCCTATTCCTCAGTTAGCCATATGGCTCTCGTCATTGTAGCTGTACTCATTCAAACTCCCTGAAGCCTCATAGGAGCTACAGCACTAATAATTGCCCATGGGTTAACATCATCTATATTATTTTGCTTGGCCAATTCAAACTATGAACGAGTACATAGCCGAACAATAATACTAGCTCGGGGCCTACAAACTCTACTACCCCTCATGGCGGCCTGATGACTCCTAGCCAGCCTTACCAACCTAGCCCTCCCACCAACTATCAACCTAATCGGAGAGCTATTCGTAATCACATCTATATTCTCTTGATCCAACACAACTATTCTTCTTTTAGGATTCAATATCATTATCACAGGTTTATACTCTATATATATACTTATTATAACACAACGAGGTAAACATACACATCATATTAATAACATTAAACCATCATACACACGAGAAAACGCCCTCATAGCTATACATGCTCTCCCCCTACTACTACTATCCCTCAACCCTAAAATCATCCTAGGGACTCTGTACTGTAAATATAGTTTAATAAAAACATTAGATTGTGAATCTAATAATAGAAACTAAACTTTCTTATTTACCGAAAAAGCACGCAAGAACTGCTAACTCTATGCCCCCACGCCTAACAGCGTGGCTTTTTCGCGCTTTTAAAGGATAGTAGTTATCCATTGGTCTTAGGAACCAAAAAATTGGTGCAACTCCAAATAAAAGTAATAAATTTATTTTCCTCTATAATACTAACATCGCTACTAATCCTAATTCTACCAATCCTATCAACCACGCTCAACTTCCACAACCATCCCAATTACCCTAACTATGTAAAAACAATAATCTCTTATTCTTTCATAATTATTATAATTCCCACTATCATATTCATCTACTCAAACCAAGAAATAATCATCTCTAACTGACATTGAATAACAATCCAAACCCTAAAATTATCCTTAAGCTTCAAACTGGACTTTTTCTCTATATTATTCATACCCGTAGCCCTATTTGTAACTTGATCTATCCTAGAATTCTCAATATGATACATGCACTCAGATCCTAACATTAACCGCTTCTTTAAATACTTATTATTATTCCTAATCACAATACTTATTCTAGTCACAGCTAATAATTTATTCCAATTATTTATCGGCTGAGAAGGAGTCGGAATTATATCATTCCTATTGATTGGCTGATGGTATGGCCGAGCAGATGCCAATACTGCTGCCCTACAAGCTATCCTATATAATCGTATTGGAGATATCGGATTCATCCTATCCATAACATGGTTTCTATCTAACTCTAACTCATGAGAACTTCAACAAATCTTTACGCTCAACCAATGCACTCCTCTCCTCCCCCTCACAGGTCTACTCCTAGCAGCTGCCGGAAAATCAGCTCAATTCGGCTTACACCCATGACTACCCTCCGCCATAGAAGGTCCAACACCCGTATCAGCCTTACTGCACTCAAGCACAATAGTTGTAGCAGGCATCTTCCTACTAATCCGATTCTACCCTCTGATAGAAAATAACAATACTATCCAGACCATAACTCTATGCCTAGGTGCTATCACAACTTTATTCACAGCAATATGCGCACTAACCCAAAATGACATCAAAAAGATCGTAGCATTTTCGACCTCAAGTCAACTAGGACTAATAATAGTTACTATCGGAATCAACCAACCCCACCTGGCATTTTTACACATCTGCACACACGCTTTCTTCAAGGCCATACTATTCATATGCTCTGGCTCTATCATTCACAGCCTTAACGATGAACAAGATATTCGAAAAATAGGGGGCCTATTTAAAACCATACCCTTCACCACTACGGCAATAACAGTAGGAAGTCTAGCCTTAACAGGTATACCTTTCTTAACCGGATTTTACTCCAAAGACCCCATCATTGAAGCTATCAACACATCCTACACCAACGCCTGAGCCCTACTCCTTACACTAATCGCCACAACCCTAACAGCCGTTTACAGCACCCGAATTATCTTCTTCACCATGCTAGACAAACCCCGTCTCCCTTCCCTAATCTTGATTAACGAAAATAACCCTCTCCTAATAAACGCTATCAAACGCCTACTCATTGGAAGCATCTTCGCAGGATTCTTAATCTCTACAAATATTCCCCCTATAACAATCCCCCCCATAACTATACCCTCTCACATTAAACTCACAGCACTACTAGTAACCTTCACCGGGTTTACTCTAGCCCTAGAACTAAACCTAATAGCTCTAACCCTAAAACTCAAACCGTCTACCCATACACTCAAATTCTCCGTCCTTCTAGGCTATTTTCCAACTATCATACATCGTCTCCCACCCGTACTAAATCTAACAGCAAGCCAAAAATCTGCATCTCTGCTACTAGACCTTACTTGACTAGAAATAATCCTACCCAAAATCATCTCTTCACTTCAACTAACAATCTCCACTCTAATCTCCTCCCAAAAAGGAATAATTAAACTCTATTTTATATCTTTCCTAGTAACACTCCTACTAACCCCCTTACTAACAATTAACTACTGCGTGTAACCTCCATAATTACTAACACTGCTACAAACAATGACCAACCAGCAAGCACCATAAGTCACACTCCATAACTATACAAGCTCCCCACCCCTACTATTTCCTTACTAACTAACTCCATACTTTTCCCCTCACAAATAACTCAATCACCTAACCCACTAAATCCAAAAACAGTCTCCAACTCTACTCCATTAACCATAACAAAAACTAAAAATCCCTCTATCACCACACCCATGACAAATCCCCCTAATACGACCTTATTAGAAGCCCATATTTCCGGGTATTGCTCAGTAGCCATAGCTGTAGTATAACCAAATACAACCAACATCCCACCCAAGTAAATCAAAAATACTATTAAACCTAAAAAAGAACCATTAAAATTCATAATAATACTACACCCAACACCCCCACTCACAATTAACCCTAAGCCCCCATAAATAGGAGAGGGCTTAGAAGAAAACCCAGCAAAACTAACTACAAACACAACACTTAAAGCTGACACAACATATACTATCATTATTCTTACATGGATAACACCCACGACCAGTGGCATGAAAAACCACCGTTGTACTTCAACTATAAGAACAATAATGACCAACATTCGAAAAACCCACCCACTCTTAAAAATCATTAACAACTCATTCGTAGATCTACCAGCACCCTCAAGCTTATCCTCATGATGAAACTTTGGGTCTCTACTAGGAGTATGCTTAGCCGTACAAATTATAACAGGATTATTCCTAGCTATACACTATACATCTGACACAGCAACTGCATTCAACTCCGTAACACACATCTGCCGAGACGTCAATTATGGATGACTTCTCCGCTACCTACACGCCAATGGAGCATCCATATTCTTCATCTGCCTTTATCTCCACGTAGGTCGAGGCCTATACTATGGATCCTATACTTATCTAGAAACATGAAACATCGGAATTATTCTCTTATTCGCTGTCATAGCAACTGCATTCATAGGTTATGTATTACCATGAGGACAAATATCCTTCTGAGGAGCTACTGTTATTACCAACCTCCTCTCCGCTATCCCCTATATCGGAACAGAATTAGTCCAATGAATCTGAGGTGGCTTCTCCGTAGACAAAGCCACCCTAACCCGATTCTTCGCCTTCCACTTTCTCCTCCCATTCATTATCTCAGCCCTAGTTATAGTCCACCTTCTTTTTCTACACGAAACTGGATCCAATAACCCAACAGGCATCCCCTCTAACTCAGACATAATCCCATTCCACCCATACTATACAATCAAAGATATCTTAGGATTTCTAATCATATTAACTACCCTATCCCTACTAGTTTTATTCTCACCAGATTTACTAGGCGACCCAGACAACTATATCCCAGCTAATCCCCTCAACACTCCCCCACACATCAAACCCGAATGATACTTTCTATTCGCCTATGCAATTCTACGCTCCATTCCAAACAAACTAGGAGGTGTATTAGCCCTAGTACTATCCATCCTAATCCTAGCCATCATCCCAATACTCCACACCTCCAAACAACGAAGCATGATATTCCGCCCTACAAGCCAATTCTTATTCTGACTCCTTGTAGCAGATCTATTCACACTAACATGAATCGGAGGGCAACCAGTTGAATACCCCTACATTATAATTGGTCAAGTAGCATCCATCCTGTATTTCCTAACAATCCTAATCCTCATGCCCCTTATTAGCACTATAGAAAATCAGATACTAAAATGAAGAGTCTGTGTAGTATATTATTAATTACACTGGTCTTGTAAACCAGAAAAGGAAATAAACCCCCCATAGACTCAAGGAGAGGGCCCTAGCCCCACCTTCAACACCCAAAGCTGAAATTCTACTTAAACTACTCCTTGACCTCACTGACGGGCCTATGTAATACGTGCATATTATTGTACCCCCCATACATATGTTAGACATACATACTATGTATAATATTACATTAAATTATGTACCCCATGAAATATTAAGCAAGTAAATTAAATCAATGGAACAGGACATAAATATCCTTAATCTTACATACTTATTATATTAGGACAATAATTCAATGATATAAGTACATACAATTTAGTAATCGTGCATACACCATCCTATTAGTCATCACATCACCACGTCCAACACATGACTATTGACTCGGTCTAATTCAACCTCTATGATTTGGCTACCTCCGTGAAACCAGCAACCCGCCCAATAAGTGTCCCTCTTCTTGTCCCAGGCCCATTTAACTTGGGGGTTTCTAACTTGGGTCGTAAACGGCATCTGGTTCTTGCTTCAGGGCCATGTACCCTAATAATCGCCCACACGTTCCCCTTAAATAAGACATCACGATGGATTAATGACTAATCAGCCCATGCCGCGGCATAACTGTGGTGTCATGCCTTTAGTAGGATTTTTATTTGGGGGATGCTTGGATTCAACTACGGCCGTAGAGGCCAGGGGTCAGGAGCATACAGTCCAGCTGGACTTCTTAATGTACCTTCCCCACCACCATAATGGTGAGCCGGAGCATACTGTCAATGATGCAAGGACATAAATTGGTATATTCATACATGATTCTAGTTCCTCAAGCCTGAGGCCCCAATCAGGGGTTATAAGATCCATGATTTAAGGACATAACGGACGAAGGCGTACACGTACACGTACACGTACGTACACGTACGTACACGTACACGTACGTACACGTACGTACACGTACACGTACGTACACGTACACGTACGTACACGTACACGTACGTACACGTACACGTACGTACACGTACACGTACGTACACGTACACGTACGTACACGTACGTACATGTACGTACACGTACGTACACGTACACGTACGCACACGTACACGTACACGTACACGTACGCACACGTACACGTACACGTACACGTACACGTACACGTACGCGTGATCAAGTAGATACCTGCTCTTTTTGAGTCAACAAACCCCCCTACCCCCCGTTAAACTCCCGCACAGTATGCCATTGACCTTGCCAAACCCCAAAAACAAGGATAACATAAAGTACATTATTGAGCCTAACTTGTATCAAGTATAACAATACTTAATATAACATAACCCTCTGACCCTTACTGATTGAACGCTGCTACTTTAATGATTTAACTTTCCTTAGACAGCCATGTCCCTAGATCCGTCGAAGGGTTCCCAAAAATCGTGCCCATTCCCATATTACCGATCCCATAAT